CCTTTACTTGCAGGAGTACATCTTGGATCTGTCGATTATGTTATGGCCGTAGTCCCACTCATGGCGACTTGGTCGAATTGGGAGAAGCAGTAGGTATTATTGCGGGTCAATCTATTGGGGAACCCGGGACTCAACTAACATTAAGAACTTTTCATACCGGTGGAGTATTTACAGGTGGTACTGCAGAACATGTACGAGCTCCTGATAATGGAAAAATAAAATTCAATGAAGATTTGGTTCATCCCACACGTACACGTCATGGGTATCCTGCTTTTCTATGTTATATAGACCTATATGTAACTATTGAGGGTCAAGATCTTCTACATAATGTGAATATTCCACCAAAAAGTTTGATTTTAGTTAAAAATGATCAATATGTAGAATCAGAACAAGTGATTGCTGAGATTCGCGCCGAAGCATCCACCTTGAATTTTAAAGAGAGAGTTCGAAAACATATTTATTCTGACTCAGAGGGAGAAATGCACTGGAGTATCGCTGTGTACCATGCACCCGAATATACATATGGTAATGTTCATCTCTTACCAAAAACAAGTCATTTGTGGATAGTATCTGGAGTTCCGTACAGATCCAGTATAGTCCCTTTTTCGCTCCACAAGGATCAAGATCAAATAAATATTCATTCTCTTTCTGCCGAACGAAAATATATTTCTAACCCTTCAGTGACTAATGATCAAGTGAGACACAAATCGTTTAGGTCGGATCCTTCTGGTAAAAAGGAGGAGTGGGTTCTTGATTATTCAGGACCTGATCGAATCATATGTAATGTTCATTGTAATTTCATATATCCCCCCATTCTCGACGATAATTCTGATTTATTGGCAAAGAGGCGAAGAAATAGATTCATCATTCCATTACAATCTAATCAAGAAAAAGAACTAATACCCCGTTCGGGTATCTCGATTGAAATACCCATAAATGGTCTTTTCCGTATAAATAGTATTCTTGCTTATTTCGATGATCCCCGATACAGAAGAAAGAGTTCAGGAATTACTCAATATGGGACTATAGAGGTGGATTCAATCGTCAAAAAAGAGGATTTGATTGAGTATCGAAGAACAAAAGAATTTAGGTCAAAATACCAAACGAAAATAGATCGATTTTTTTTCATTCCCGAGGAAGTGCATATCTTACCCGGATCTTCTTCTATAATGGTACGGAACAATAGTATCATTGGAGTAGATACACGAATTACTTTCAATATAAGAAGCCGAGTAGGCGGATTGGTCCGAGTGGAGAAAAAAAAAAAAAAGATTGAACTCAAAATATTTTCTGGGGATATCTATTTTCCTGGAGAGACAGATAAGATATCCTGGCACAGCGGCATCTTGATACCACTAGGAACGGGAAAAAAAAATTCTAAGGAATCAAAAAATTGGATCTATGTCCAACGGATCACACCCACCAAAAAAAAGTATTTTGTTTTGGTTCGACCCGTAGTCACATATGAAACGGCGGACGGGCTAAATTTAGCAACGCTTTTCCCCCAGGATCCCTTGCAGGAAAGGGATCATGTGCAACTTCGAGTTGTCAATTATATCCTTTCTGGAAATGGTAAACCAATTCGCGGAATTTCTCATACAAATATTCAATTAGTTCGAACTTGTTTAGTATTGAATTGGGACCAAGACAAAAAGGGTTCTTCCATAGAGGAGGTTCATGCATCCTTTGTTGAGGTAAGGGTAAATGATCTGATTCGAGATTTCATAAGAATGGACTTAGTGAAGTCCCTCATTTTGTATACCAGAAAAAGGAATGATCCGGCAGGATTAATTCCCGCTAATGGATCAGATCGTACCAATCTCAATCCTTTTTATTCCAAGGTAAGGATTAAACAATCACTTACCTGGCATCAAGGAACTATTCGTACGTTGGTGAATAGAAATAAGGAATGCGAATCTTTGATAACTTTGTCATCATCTAATTGTTCTCGAATAGGTCCACTCAACGATTTGAAATATAACAACAATGTGACAAAAAAATCAAATAAAAGGGATCCACTACTTCCAATTAGGAATTCGTTGGGTCCTTTAGGAATTGTCCCTAAAATTACGAATTTTTTTTCATTTTACTATTTAATAACTCATAATCAGATCTTGGTAAATAAACATTCGCTGCTTGACAATTTAAAACAGACTTTCCAAATACTTAAATATTATTTAATGGATGAAAATGGGAGGATTTATAATCCCAATCCATCCAGTAACATGATTTTTCATCCATTCAATCGGAATTGGTATTTTTTCCATCACGATTATTGTGAAGAAACATCGACGATAATTAGCCTTGGACAGTTTTTTTGTGAAAATGTATGTATATCTAAGTATGGACCACATCTAAAATCGGGTCAGGTTCTAATTGTTCATGTTGACTCTTTAGTAATAAGATCTGCAAAGCCCTATTTGGCTACTCCAGGAGCAACCGTTCATGGCCATTATGGGGAAATCCTTTACGAAGGAGATACCTTAGTTACATTTATATATGAAAAATCGAGATCTGGTGATATAACGCAAGGTCTTCCAAAAGTAGAACAAGTGTTAGAAGTTCGTTCGATTGATTCAATATCAATGAACTTAGAAAAACGGGTTGAAGGTTGGAACGAACGTATAACAAGAATTCTTGGGATTCCTTGGGGATTCTTGATTAGCGCTGAGCTAACCATAGCGCAAAGTCGTATATCTTTGGTTAATAAAATTCAAAAAGTTTATCGATCCCAGGGAGTGCAGATACATAATAGGCATATAGAAATTATTGTACGTCAAATAACATCAAGAGTGTTGGTTTCAGAAGATGGAATGTCTAATGTTTTTTCACCAGGTGAATTCATTGGATTGTTGCGAGCGGAACGAACGGGGCGCGCTTTGGAAGAAACGATCTGTTACCGAGCCGTCTTATTGGGCATAACGCGAGCGTCTCTGAATACTCAAAGTTTCATATCTGAAGCGAGTTTTCAAGAAACTGCTCGAGTTTTAGCAAAAGCCGCTCTACGAGGTCGTATCGATTGGTTGAAAGGCCTGAAAGAAAATGTTGTTCTGGGGGGTGTGATACCCATTGGTACCGGATTCAAAGGATTAGTGCACCGTTTAAGCCAACACAGCAACATTTCTTTGGAAATCGAAAAGAAGAATCTATTCGAGGGGGGCATCAGAGATATTTTGTTCCACCACAAAAAATTATTGGATTCTTGCATCTCCAAAAATTTCCACGATACAACGATACATCAGAACAATCATTTACAGGATTTACTGATTCCTAAGAGCGATCATCCTTTTAATTTATAATTTAACTTTAACTAGCCGGTCCCTTCTTTTGTTAAAAAAAAAATGAATAGAAAGGAATTAATGGCTTGGACCATGTATTACCGCTCAATCTCCGGTAGAAAGGTTCCATCGGAACAATTTTTTCAGGGTACCTCGTAAAAAAAAAGAGGAAGTGTGGGGAGAAATGACAAGAAGGTATTGGAACATAAATCTGGAAGAAATGATGGAAGCAGGAGTTCATTTTGGTCATGGTACTAGGAAGTGGAATCCTAGAATGGCACCTTACATCTCTGCAAAGCGTAAAGGTATTCATATTACAAATCTTACTAGAACTGCTCGTTTTTTATCAGAAGCTTGTGATTTAGTTTTTGATGCAGCAAGTAGGGGAAAACAATTCTTAATCGTTGGTACAAAAAATAAAGCAGCTGATTCAGTAGCATCGGCTGCAATAAGGGCTCGATGTCATTATGTTAATAAAAAATGGCTCGGTGGTATGTCAACAAATTGGTCCACTACAGAAACAAGACTTCATAAGTTCAGGGACTTGAGAGCAGAACAAAAGACGGGAAGACTCAACCGTCTTACGAAACGAGATGCAGCAATGTTGAAGAGACAATTATCTCACTTGCAAACATATCTGGGTGGCATCAACTATATGACGGGGTTGCCTGATATTGTAATCATCGTTGATCAGCAAGAAGAATATACGGCTCTTCGAGAATGTGTTACTTTGGGAATTCCAACAATTTGTTTAATCGATACAAATTGTGACCCAGATCTTGCAGATATTTCGATTCCAGCCAATGATGACGCTATAGCTTCAATTCGATTAATTCTTAACAAATTAGTATCTGCAATTTGTGAGGGTCGTTATAGCTATATAAGAAATCGTTGATTAATAATAAGATAAGTCAATTACTTCGTCAATTCCATCGATTTATGGAATCGGTTACTATACTATATCCATCCTGAATATAAAAGATAAAAATTCCCGGGGATATTATGTAATTACTTGGTATCCGAAATATACAGTTAAAGTAGGCGAATCGATAAAGAGATAATTGAATCAAAATAATTCCTTTTTAAGTTCTATTTCTGTCAGAGGGCAAGCAATATGAATGTTCTACCATGTTCCATCAACACATTAAAAAGGTTATACGATATATCCGGTGTAGAAGTAGGCCAACATTTCTATTGGCAAATAGGAGGTTTCCAAGTCCATGCCCAAGTACTTATTACTTCTTGGTTCGTAATTGCTATCTTATTAGGTTCTGCTACTATAGCTGTTCGGAATCCACAAACCATTCCAACCGACGGTCAGAATTTCTTCGAATATGTCCTTGAATTCATTCGAGACTTGAGCAAAACTCAAATTGGAGAAGAATATGGTCCATGGGTTCCTTTTATTGGAACTATGTTCTTATTTATTTTTGTTTCCAACTGGTCGGGTGCTCTTTTACCTTGGAAAATAATACAGTTACCTCATGGGGAGTTAGCCGCACCCACGAATGATATAAATACTACTGTTGCTTTAGCTTTACCTACGTCAGTAGCCTATTTCTATGCAGGTCTTACAAAAAAAGGATTGGGTTATTTCGGTAAATATATTCAACCAACTCCAATACTTTTACCAATTAACATCCTAGAAGATTTCACAAAACCCTTATCGCTTAGTTTTCGACTTTTTGGTAATATATTGGCTGATGAATTAGTAGTTGTTGTTCTTGTTTCTTTAGTACCTTCAGTAGTTCCTATACCTGTCATGTTCCTTGGATTATTTACAAGTGGTATTCAAGCTCTTATTTTCGCAACTTTAGCCGCGGCTTATATAGGGGAATCCATGGAGGGGCATCATTGACTATCTTTCAAAATATGCTTTTTTATTTATCCCAACGCAATGTATTGTATAGGCGGTTCAAATAAGCTATTTTGGAACAGAATAGATACAAGGATATATATGATTTAGAGTACTAGTAAAAAAGATTACGATATTTTGGAATTCAATTGTCAACAAAAAGGAATGAACGAGATCTAAAGGATCTTTTTCCTAAGATTTCCGTTGGGGCCACTTATGTCATACTCCCCAATATTCGATTTCTATTTGTTCAGTCAATCACAATATTGATTACGATTCATACCTAATCATAATTTGGATAAGATAAGAATTGTTATCCGGTTCCGATGTGCGATAAAAAAAATGTTCTATGAAACTATTCCCATCCCATTTCATTTGATTTCAGTCAATTCAATGATTGATCAAAATTTGAATTAATTGCATGCAATTAATTGGATTTCTAATATGGATATTGTATTGATATGGAAGGAGTCAGTCAGACTAATGAATTCGTCAGTTTGTATTCATGCTTGTATTAATGCGGGATCGGGATAATGATAAAGAAAAGGAAACCAATAATTTACAAACGAGATTCATAAAAAATGGGTTAGGGATGGGGTCAAACTGGGTATATGTTATTTCCAACTCTTCTGTATGTTTCAAAGAATGATTCTAGAATCGGGTTGAATATTAGATGTGAATTTTTTGTTTACGTTATGGAAGAAAGCCGTGTATATGTGATATTAGATATTTACTGGTTATATATGAACTATCCATATATCTTATTGACTTTTCTACCCCACCGTGAATTTAGATAGGAATTACAATAGAAGTTCTTCCGTTTCGTCTGGGCCGAATGAATAAACAGATGAAATCAAGCATAGCATATAGAAGAGAAAGAGTGCAGAATTGAAAGAATGAATGGTTCGGAACAAATAAATGAAACGGAAGAACTAGGTCCTTCTGCATTGATTATGGATTGATAAAGACTCCGTGGATAGGAAAACGCGAGATCGAAGCAGTTCTGCTTATACGATTCAATAATCTCATTACTTTAATTTGTAGTTCATAGTTATTTCGACTGGATTGGGTGGATCTTAGTAATGGAATAATAAGTCATAATTCATTGGTTGCTTGTATCATTAACCATTTCTTTATTTTTATGCGAGGAGCTTACCATGAATCCACTGATTTCTGCTGCTTCCGTTATTGCTGCTGGATTGGCTGTAGGGCTGGCTTCTATTGGACCTGGAGTTGGTCAAGGTACTGCTGCGGGCCAAGCTGTAGAAGGTATCGCAAGACAACCCGAGGCAGAGGGTAAAATACGAGGTACTTTATTGCTTAGTCTGGCTTTTATGGAAGCTTTAACAATTTATGGACTGGTCGTGGCATTAGCACTTTTATTTGCAAATCCCTTTGTTTAATCCTATAAATTTGTAAAGTTTTTTGTTTTGTCTTTCTTATTTTATTACCTTGGATTTGCCGCTTGATTTTTCGAATTATATCAAGATTTCACTCCTACAATAACGATTTCACTCCTACAATAGCTTTAACTTAGAGATAATACCCCGTGGGAAGGACTAATTTGAGGATCAGGAATTAGCGGATCCACTCGCTTTCTTCCTTCCCGTTCTCAGTCCAATGGAACCCCCTTTTTTAGGAAGCGTTGCAACAAATGAGGTATTTCGCAATTGATATGCGACCTGAGACCCAATTCTAACAAGTATTTCAATTTTCTTATTGAAATAAAAATTATTCAATTTTCAAATATTAAGAAAATTAATAAAAAAATCAATCAAATAAAAAAAAGGGCGAAGTAATACAAAAAGAACTCTGTTCGATTTAGTCAGTCAGTCCTATCTATAAGAGGAGATCCTATGAAAAATGTAACCGATTCTTTCGTTTCCTTGGGTCACTGGCCATCCGCCGGGAGTTTCGGATTTAATACCGATATTTTAGCAACAAATCCAATAAATCTAAGTGTAGTCCTTGGTGTATTGATTTTTTTTGGAAAGGGAGTGTGTGCGAGTTGTTTATTTCAAGAATAAGCTGGATCTAACCAGCTGCACTTTATTCTTTATAATTAGGAAAGAAAGGTGCACGATCTCGCGAATTACTTCTGAATAAATTCAGAAATCATATGTACGAACCATAGCATTTCGCGATTCATTGGTAAATAAACTTTGATTCTCTATCAACCAATAATATGGGACCCTAAACAAAACATGGTTAAAGCTAAATTGTTTGAAGTTCGGGCGCAACATTGGTGCTCTTTCTACCACTATATTAATTAGTATGGAGATGGTTTCAAAATGAATAGTTGCATTTTATCCGATATAGAACACTCATATCGATAAAATGATTTGAACCCTTTACTGGAGAAATGGG